GATTTTTTCTCCATTATTGTCTTCAGACTCAAAAGTCAATCAGGTTAAGTGGGAATCGGAGAAGTTAATAGAATTCATGAAAAAAATTTAGAAATAAAGATTAGTATATTCACACAATTGAATTCGACGCGAAATCTAGAATCTTTCTTTTATTTATTTTATGAGGATGGAAATTGAAAAAGTAAAAAAAAAAGATCTTTTTTTTTGAGTAATTGTGTAATATCCTTTTTGATTCTCATTCATATAAGATTTTGAATGAGTTTCAATTCAACTAAAAATGCTATAATATAAGAAGAGAACTTTTCAAATAATTGATCCCAATTTCTAGAAAAATTGAAACTTAGGCAAGTACTTTTAAAAACATAAAACAAACATTCATGGAAATAAAAATATTTCATTTAGCTCCTTCATGCCTACGCTAACTAGTTATTTCGGGTTTCTATTAGTAATTTTAACTATAACTTCAGCTCTATTTTTTGGTCTCAATAAGATACGACTTATTTGAAATGAGTTGAGTGAGTAATTACTAAAAAAACCTCTTTCGATGGGATGAATTCCATATACTTTCTAGTTTCTTTTAGTTTTTCACCGCGGTACGCGGTAATTGAAAATCTTTGGTCATTGAAATTAACAGACAATTGGGATTAATATTTAGAGATAGATATTACCTATCATTTTTTTTTTTAACAAATTGAAATGATTGAAGTTTTTCTATTTGGAATTGTTCTAGGTCTGATTCCTATTACTTTGGCTGGATTATTCGTAACTGCATATTTACAATATAGACGGGGTGATCAGTTAGACCTTTAATTCATTAACAAATTATCTTTCGTGTCATTGACCTTCGCCTTTCTTTAATCTAATAATATAATCCGCAGGAAATCCTATTTTGATTAGATTACTCTTGAAGTTAGTGAATGTATTTCAGTCTAATTCAACCTAACAAACAAAAGAAAAGTGGACTCACGCTCTGTAGGATTTGAACCTACGACATCAGGTTTTGGAGACCTACGTTCTGCCGAACTGAACTAAGAGCGTTTTATTAGCTCACTAGATAAGATAATACTGTAAAGAAAGGGATTCTCTTTCTAACCTAATACTACCTAGAAGATGCCTAGACTATCATAGTATTCGAAAAGAACGGATTACATATGCCCAATTTTCATTGATCTTAATGAATTCCTCTTTACTTTTCAGAGTCAAAGTAATAGGTAGGGATGACAGGATTCGAACCTGTGACATTTTGTACCCAAAACAAACGCGCTACCAAGCTGCGCTACATCCCTTGCAATTGGTTTACACTCTAATTGTAAAAAATCCTTGGCTTGTTTGCCATATCCTTATTTGATCTATTCTGAAAGATCTTACCCTTTTTCTCATATAAGATAAGATATAAAAAAAAGAGTTTGTAGACATACTCATTTTACTTAGAAGTTTTATAGACAACTAAAAATGATCCTTAACTACAGATGCATCTGATCATCATCATATATGTATTACCCTGATGTATTCCAATAAAGAAGGAGGATTTTCAATGCGAGATCTAAAAACATATCTATCCGTAGCACCGGTACTAAGTACTCTATGGTTTGGGTCTTTAGCAGGTCTATTGATAGAAATCAATCGATTTTTCCCGGATGCGTTGACATTCCCCTTTTTTTCATTCTAAGTATTGGCATAGGAAGGAATGAGGGGTAATGAAGATTCCAGATAGAAGAAAGTATCTGTGACTAATCTTCTTTGCTCCTCTATTTCTCTTTACCTTACTCTTTTTAGAATCGAATCGGGCGAACTAAGAAAAAGGGATTGAACCTCATAAGAATTCGGGTTTAAACTAAATTCTCAATTGACTTAAAAAAAAAGAGAGTGAGAACGAAAATGCGAATGAACGTCTAGAACAAGAGTCTCGTCCAAACAAGTAAATGTGGAATGTGATTCGAAATATTAGAAAGATAGTTAGAAAGTTTTGGATTAGATTATGGATTCTATTAACTTTGACTAGATTTAGATTGCAACAAGATCTTGTTTCGTTCACCTTAGTCATTTCTATATTTTTTTCTCTTTCCTTTGGGTCAAAAAGCGAAGAGTTGCTTGAATCAAAAAAAAGGAGGTTCATGGCCAAGGGTCAAAAAGTTCGAGTAAGAATTCTTTTGGAATGTTCAAGTTGTGTCCGAAAGAGTCTTAATAAGAAATCAAGGGGAATTTCCAGATATATTACTCAAAAGAATCGACAGAATACGCCTAGTGAATTGGAATTGAGAAAATTCTGTCCCTATTGTTATAAACATACAATTCACGGAGAGATAAAGAACTAGATTGAACCAATCATCTGTGTATCATCTTTCAAGAGAAGAGGGCAAAAAAGAACATAGACTATCTATTAAATAGTAAGAAAAACTACCAATGAGTTCTATTCTATAATAGAATTCTATCAAATTTTCTTAATCTTCTTAATTCATTTTATTCATTTTTATATAGTATATTCATGTCGAAATAAGTA